TTTTTTTTATATTTATGTAAAAATTATTTCAAATGGTTTGTATATTATTTATAAAGTAATTATATTAGTTATGAATATAGATAAAATAAAATTATATGCGTATATATATATATATATATTAAATATTTAATTAATTATTAAAATTAAAATTATTTTAAATATTTAATTTATTAATATATATATATATATATAAACTATTATTTAATATATTATTATATTTATAATTAATTTTATTTAATATTGAATTATAAAAAATTATATTGTTATTAATATTTAATTTAATATTATGAAAGAAATAAGAGAAAATAATAAAAATTTATTAATGTTTATTAAATATATAATATAAAAAAAAAAAAAAAAAAATCTATGTAAAAAAATAATATAATAGATAAATTTTTTATGTTTTAGATAATTTATTATAAATTTATTTTACATATAAATTTTAGTGTTAATTTTTAATTATTTTAATAATAATTAATTAAATTTGTAGTAATTAAAATTAAAAATTTAAGAAATTAAGATTTAGTAATATTAAAATTAATAACTAATTTTGTGCCAGCAGTTGCGGTTAAACAAAAGTTAAATTAAATTATTTCAGTATATAATAATTAAATTAAAATTTAAAATAAATATTAAATTATTAAGTGAAATTTTAATTTAATTTAATTTTATAAATTAATTTATGATTTAATAAATTTTGATATAAACTAGGATTAGATACCCTATTATTAAAAATTTAATTAAAAATACTAAAATAGTAAGTAATTTATTATTGAAACTTAAATAATATGGCGGTATTTTAGTTCATTTAGAGGAATCTGTCTAATAATTGATAATCCACGAATAAATTTACTTAATTTATAATTTTGTATATCATTGTTAAAAAAATATTTTTAAATAAAAATAATATTTTAAAATTTAAAATAAAAATTAATTCAGATCAAGATGCAGATTATAATTAAGATTAAGATGGATTACAATAAATATATTTATACGGAAAGAGTATTGTAAAATATAATTGAAGGTGGATTTAAATGTAATTTTAATTAATTTATTAAAATGATTAAAAATTGAAATATGTACATATTGCCCGTCACTTTCATTTAAAAATTGGAATAAGTCGTAACAAAGTAGAGGTACTGGAAAGTGTTTCTAGAATGAACAAATTAGAGCTTGTTAAGTATTTCATTTACATTGAAAAGAAATTAAAAATAAATTAATTAATTTGAAGATAAAAATTAATAAATATAAAATTAATAAAAAAATTTTTAATATGGGGGTATTAAAGTATTTTTAAAAGAAAAAATAAAAAAATTTATAGTTAAATAGTATTGTAAAAGAAATTTGAAATAGTTGAAAATTAATTAATGAAAAAGTAGTTTTTGTTTAGTGTATCTTGTGTATCAGAGTTTATTAAAAAATATTTTTTAGAAAAAGAAATCTCGAATTTAAAAGAGTTAATTAATTAAAAAAGTTACTGTTGAATAATTATTTTAAATAATTAATTAGAAATGAAATGTTAATCGTTTTTAAATATATCTAGTTTTTTTAGAAATAAATTTAATTTAAAATTTAAAAAATTTTATTATTAATTATAATTAATAATAAAATTTTAAAATTTAATATATTAGGGGATAAGCTTTAATATAAAATATTATAATTATTAGAATAATTGATAAAATTTTTAAAATTTATATTGTTTAAAAATTATAATTTATTATAAAAAATTTTATTTCAAATAAAATTTAATAAAATTTAATTTTTTATAAAAAAATAATTAATAATAATAATTAATTAGAAATAATGATAAAATTAGTATATTATATAGTTTAAATTGTAAATTTAATTAAAATTAAATTAAAGGAATTCGGCAAAAATTTATATTCACTTGTTTATCAAAAACATGTCTTTTAGAAAATAATTTAAAGTCTAATCTGCCCACTGATATTATATTAAAGGGCTGCAGTATATTGACTGTACAAAGGTAGCATAATCATTAGTCTTTTAATTGAAGACTTGTATGAAAGATTTGATGAAATATAAACTGTCTCTAATTTAAAAATAGAAATTAATTTTTTAGTTAAAAAGCTAAAATTTATTTAAAAGACGAGAAGACCCTATAGAGTTTTACATTATTTTTATTTAAGATTATATGTATAAATAATAATTAAAAATAAAAATAATGTTTTATTGGGGTGATAGAAAAATTTAATTAACTTTTTTTAAAAATTAAACATAAATAAGTGAAAATATGATCCATAAGTTATGATTATAAGAAAAAATTACCTTAGGGATAACAGCGTAATATTTTTTTTTAGTACAAATAAAAAAAAAAGTTTGCGACCTCGATGTTGGATTAAGATAAAATTTAAATGCAAAAGTTTAAAATTTTGATCTGTTCGATCATTAAAATCTTACATGATCTGAGTTCAAACCGGTGTAAGCCAGGTTGGTTTCTATCTTTAGATAAATAAAATATTTTAGTACGAAAGGATCAAATATTTTTAATAATTAAAATAATAAGAATTTTATTAAAATAGTATTAATACTATTTTGACAGATAAATGTGTTGAATTTAGAATTCATGAATATATAATTAAATTATATATATAGTATATGATAAATATAGATTTATATAATATTTTTATTGGTATTTTAATTTTATTAATTGGGGTATTAATTGGAGTTGCATTTTTAACTTTATTAGAACGTAAAGTTTTAGGCTATATTCAAATTCGAAAAGGTCCAAATAAAATAGGAATTATAGGAATTTTACAGCCTTTTTCTGATGCAATTAAATTATTTACTAAAGAACAAGTTTATTTAAATTATTCTAATTATTTTTCTTATTATTTTTCTCCAATTGTTAGATTTATTTTATCATTAATAATTTGGGTAGTTATTCCTTATTTATTTAATTTAGTAACATTTAATTTAGGGGTTTTATTTTTTTTATGTTGTATAAGAGTAGGAGTGTATACTTTATTAATTGCTGGGTGATCTTCAAATAGAAATTATTCTTTATTAGGGGGTTTACGAGCTGTTGCTCAAACTATTTCTTATGAAGTTAGATTATCATTAATTTTAATATCAAGAATTGTAATAATTATAGGATTTAATTTAATTAAATTTACAGAATATCAAATATTAATTTGATTTATAATTATAATATTTCCTTTAAGTATATGTTTTTTATCATCGTTAATAGCAGAAACTAATCGTACTCCTTTTGATTTTGCTGAAGGGGAAAGAGAATTAGTTTCAGGGTTTAATATTGAATATAGAAGAGGTGGATTTGCTTTAATTTTTTTAGCTGAATATTCGAGTATTTTATTTATAAGTTTATTATTTATTATTATTTATATAGGAGGTTATGAATTAACTTTAATTTTTTATTTAAAGTTAGTTTTTTTATCTTTTTTTTTTATTTGAGTTCGGGGGACTTTACCTCGATATCGTTATGATAAATTAATATATTTATGTTGAAAAAGATATTTACCTTTATCTTTAAATTATTTATTATTTTTTATTGGATTAAAAATAATTTTAATTTATAAAATAAATTTAGTATAAATTAATAGAATTATTTAATTCTTTCTTAAGTTTTCAAAACAAATGCTTTAACAAGCTCATTAATTAAGAATTAAAAATTAATTTATCTCAAATTTTATTTAAAATTGGGTTAACAATAAAATAAGAAAAATAGATTAAAGTTAATAATTGACCTGTAATAATATATGGGGCTTCAACTGAACGAGCTCCAATTCATGTTAATAAAATAATAGTAGTTACTATAGTTCAAAATAAAATTTGATTAATAGGATAAAATTGAATTCCTTGAATTTTTTTATTAAAAGTAAAAGGTAAAATAATTAAAATTAAAATTGATATGACTAATGCAATTACACCTCCTAATTTATTGGGAATGGATCGAAGAATTGCATAAGCAAATAAAAAATATCATTCTGGTTGAATGTGAATAGGAGTAACTAATGGATTAGCAGGAATGAAATTATCTGGATCTCCAAGTAAGTAAGGATTAGTAAGGGTAAGAATAGTTAAAATAAAGATTAATACAATAAATCCAATTAAATCCTTATAAGTAAAAAATGGATGAAAAGGAATTTTATCTAAGTTTCTATTAATACCTAAAGGATTATTAGAACCTGTTTGATGTAAAAATAATAAATGAATTATTGTTAATATTAAAATAATAAATGGAAGTAAAAAATGGAATGTATAAAATCGGGTTAAAGTTGCATTATCAATTGCAAATCCACCTCAAATTCAGTTTACTAATATTGTTCCTAAATAAGGAATTGCTGATAATAGATTAGTAATAACTGTTGCTCCTCAAAATGATATTTGACCTCAAGGAAGAACATATCCTATAAATGCGGTAGCTATTAGTATAAATAAAATAATAACTCCTACTATTCAAGTAAGTTTTAAGTTAAAAGATTCATAATAAATTCCTCGACCAATATGTAAGTAAATACAAATAAAAAAAAAMGATGCTCCGTTAGCATGAAGAGTTCGAATTAATCATCCATAATTTACATTTCGACAAATATAATTAACTCTATAAAAAGCTAGGTCAATATTAGCTGTGTAATATATTGTTAAAAATAATCCTGTAACAATTTGAATTCCTAAACATAAGGCTAATAAAGATCCAAAATTTCATCATGATGAAATATTAGAGGGGGAAGGTAAATCAATTAGTGAATTATTAATAATTTTTAAAATTGGGTGAGTTTTTCGGATAGGTTTAAAAATATTTATCATTAGTTAAATGATCGTAATGGACCAAAAAAAATATTAGTAATTTTTACTACTGCAATAAGAGTCACAAATAAATAAATAATTATAATTAATATTAAAAAATAAGTTTGTTCATTATATAATTTTGATAAATTTAAATTATATTCATTGTTGAAAAATAAAAATGAATTAAATAAATTAATTATTTCATCATTAAATAAAAAATTTATTCAATTTAAATTATTTATAAAAAATACTCTAAAACTTAAAATAATAAATAAATAAAAAATAGATGATAATTTATTTAATAAAGAAATTTTAAATAATTCATTAGATGCAATTCTTGATACATAAATAAATATAACTAATAATCCTCCTAGAAAAATTAAAAATAAAATATAGGAAAATCAGTAAGTATTAATTAATATTCCTGATAAAAGACAAATTAAGAAAGTTTGAATTAAAATTATTAATCCTATAGAAAGAGGATGATTAATAAAAAATATAAAAATAGAAATAAAAATTAATAATATAGATAAAAATATTTTTAAAATATCAAAGAATAGTTTAATGAAAATAATAATTTTGGAGATTATAGATAAAGAAAATCTTTTTCTTTGAAGTTTTTAAAGTAATATACTTATTTTTGATTTACAAGACCAAAGTTTTAATTTAAACTATAAAAACTAAAATATAAATGACAAATATAAGATTAGTAATTATTATTATATTTATAGTAGGAAATATAATTTTTGTTTCTCGACATAATCATTTATTAATTGTATTAATAAGTTTAGAATTTATAGTATTAAGAATTTTTTTTTTAATACTATTATATTTAATAATAATTAATTATAATTTATATATATTAATAGCTTTTTTAGTTTTTTCTGTGTGTGAAGGTGCTTTAGGGTTATCTATTTTAATTTCTATAATTCGAACTCATGGAAATGATTATTTTCAAAGTTTTAATTTAATTTAATGATAAAATTTTTAATAATAATAATTTTTATAATACCTTTATGTTTTAAAAAAAAAATATTTTGATTGGTTCAAATATTATTGTTATTAATAATATTAATTTTTATAAATTTAAGATTATCTATTATAAATTTTTGTAATTTAAGATATATAATAAGATGTGATATAATTTCATATGGTTTAATTTTATTAAGAATTTGAATTAGTGGTTTAATAATTATAGCTAGAGAAAGATTAAATAAAAGAAATTTTTATGAAAATTTTTTTATATTTAATATTATTTTATTATTAATTATGTTATTTTTAACTTTTAGAATTATAAATTTATTTTTATTTTATTTATTTTTTGAAAGAAGATTAATTCCTATTTTAATATTAATTATTGGTTGAGGATATCAATCTGAACGTGTTCAAGCGGGAATATATTTATTATTTTATACTTTATTTGCTTCTTTACCTTTATTAATAGGGATTTTTTATATTTATCAAGAAATTAATTATATAATAATATATTTTATAAAATTTTATGATTATAATTTATTAATATTATATTTATGTATAATTATGGCTTTTTTAGTAAAAATACCTATATATTTTGTTCATTTATGATTACCAAAAGCACATGTTGAAGCTCCAATTTCTGGATCTATAATTTTAGCTGCTATTATATTAAAATTAGGTGGATATGGTATATTACGAGTAATAGTAATTTTACAAAAAATTAATATAAGTTTTAGATATATTTGAATTGTTATTAGATTAATTGGAGGATTTTATGTTAGATTAAAATGTTTTTGTCAAGTTGATATAAAGTTATTAATTGCTTATTCTTCTGTGGTACATATAAGAGTTGTTATTGGGGGAATTATAACTATAAATTATTGAGGTTATATAGGTTCTTATATTTTAATAATTGGTCATGGATTATGTTCATCAGGAATATTTTGTTTATCTAATATAAATTACGAACGTTTAAATAGTCGGAGATTATTTTTAAATAAGGGAATAATAAATTTTATACCTTCTATAAGAATATGATGATTTTTATTAATATCTTCAAATATAGCAGCTCCTCCATCCATTAATTTAATAGGTGAAATTAGATTAATTAATAGATTAGTTAGTTGATCTTGATTAAGAATAATTATACTTATAAGTATTTCATTTTTTAGAGCTGGTTATAGATTGTATTTATATTCTTATACTCAACATGGTAAATTTAATACTAGAGTTTACAGATTTTATAGTGGGACGTCTCGAGAATATTTATTATTAATATTACATTGATTACCTTTAAATATTTTAGTTTTAAAAATTGATTATAGAATAATTTGATTTTACTTAAATAATTTAAAATAAAATATTGATTTGTGGAGTCAAATATATGAGTTAATCATTTTAGGTTATTAAAAAATATTCAATTTGTTTTATTAGATTTTTTTTTTTATTTTTTTTTATATTAATTAATTTTTTTATAATGATTTATTTTATTATGAATAATATGGTTTTATTTTTGGAATGAGAAATTATTTCTTTTAATTCTATTAGAATTGTTATATCTATTTTATTAGACTGAATATCTTTATTATTTATAATATTTGTTTCTTTAATTTCTTCATCTGTAATTTATTATAGAAAAAGTTATATAAGATCAGAATTAAATTTAAATCGATTTATTATTTTAGTATTATTATTTGTATTTTCAATAATTTTATTAATTATTAGTCCTAATATAATTAGAATTTTTTTAGGATGAGATGGATTAGGATTAGTTTCTTATTGTTTAGTAATTTATTATCAAAATATTAAATCTTATAATGCTGGTATATTAACTGCTTTATCAAATCGAATTGGAGATGTAATAATTTTAATATTAGTATCTTGAATATTAAATTATGGTAGATGAAATTATATTTTTTATTTAAATTTTATGAGAAATGATTATTCTATAAAAATTATTGGTTTATTAGTAATTATTGCTGCTATAACTAAAAGAGCTCAAATTCCTTTTAGATCTTGATTACCTGCAGCTATAGCAGCTCCTACGCCTGTATCAGCTTTAGTTCATTCTTCTACTTTAGTAACTGCAGGAGTTTATTTATTAATTCGATTTAATAATTTATTGGTTGATATATTTTTTTTAAAAATTTTATTATTATTATCTGGTTTAACTATAATAATAGCTGGAATTTGTGCTAATTATGAATTTGATTTAAAAAAAATTATTGCTTTATCAACTTTAAGTCAATTGGGTTTAATAATAAGAATTTTAAGAATAGGGTTTTATGATTTAGCTTTTTTTCATTTATTAACTCATGCAATATTTAAAGCTTTATTATTTATATGTGCTGGAGTAATTATTCATATAATAAATAATAATCAAGATATTCGAATAATAGGGGGAATTAGATTATTTGTTCCTTTAACTTCTTTATGTATAAATATTTCAAATTTAGCTTTATGTGGAATTCCTTTTTTAGCTGGATTTTATTCAAAGGATTTAATTCTAGAAATAGTGAGAATAAGAAATTTAAATTTATTAGTTTTTTATTTATATTATTTTTCTACAGGTTTAACAATATATTATACAATTCGATTGTTAATATATTTAATAATTAATGATTTTAATTTATTATCTATTTATAATTTATATGATGAAGATTATATTATATTAAAAAGAATATTTATTTTATTATTTATAAGTTTAGTTTCTGGAAGTTTTTTAAGATGAATAATTTTTTATTATCCTTATATAATTTATTTACCTTTTTCTATAAAAATAATAGTAATTTATGTAAGATTAATTGGGTTATTAATAGGTTATTTAATTAGAAATATAGGAATTTATTCTTTAAATAAGTTTTTAATAACTTATAATTTAAGAACTTATTTTACTATTATATGATTTTTACCTAATTTATCAACTTATGGATTAAATTATTATTTTTTAAAATTTGGTCAAAATTTATTTAAAAATATTGATATAGGATGAAGAGAAATATATAGAGGTCAAGGATTTTATAAAATTATTAAATATTATTCTTTAATTAGAGTTATTTATCAAATGAATAATTTTAAAATTTATTTATTTAGATTTATTTTATGAGTGATAATTTTTATTATTTTAATTATAATTTATTTAAATAGCTTAAAATTAGAGTATAATATTGAAGATATTAGGGTGATTTATAAAATCTTTAAATAAATAAATTTTAATATATAAATATATATATATATATATATATATATATATATATATTTATTTATAAAAAAAAATTTTTTTATTTTTACAATGAAAATGTAATGTTTTAAATAAACTATATAAATAAGAAATATTAATGAATTTTAATCACTATAAATTAAGTTAGCAGCTTAATTATTATATATTTCTAATTGGAATATATAATTCAATTTTATCATTAACAGTGATATACCTCTAATTTGGTTTCAATTAATAATTAAATAAGGAGTTTTATAACTCTATCTTTTAAGTCGAAATTAAATGCAAATTGCTTCTTATTTAAGATAAATTGAAAATTCAATATTATTTGAATGCAAATCAAATGTTTTAAAGTTAAACTATAATCCTAATTAACTCAATTTAATATATTTTGATTTCATTCATGATATAATCCAATTAATAAAATAATAATAAAGAAAGAAATAACTTTAAATCATGTTAAAAAATTAACTATTATAAATGTTGAAATTATAGGGAAAATTAATGCAATTTCTACATCAAAAATTAAAAAAATTATTGTAATAAGAAAAAAATGTAATGAAAATGGAATACGAGCTAAAGATTTAGGATCAAATCCACATTCAAAAGGTGAACATTTTTCTCGATCAAGAAAAGATTTCTTTGAAAGAATAAAGGAAATTATTATAAGAATATTAGAAATAATAATTATAATTATAGATAATATTAGTAATAAATTAATTATTTATATTAATGAAATATTAAACTTTTTGATTGGAAGTCAAATATACTAAATATATTATATAAATAGTTAATTTCCTCATCAATAAATAGAAATATAAAGGAATAATCATACAACATCTACAAAATGTCAATATCAAGCTGCTGCTTCAAATCCAAAGTGATGAGTTCTTGAGAAATGGTTATTTAAATGACGAATTAAACAAGTTAAAAGAAAAATTGTACCAATTATTACATGAAGTCCATGGAATCCTGTTGCTATAAAAAATGTGGATCCATAAACTCTATCTGCAATTGCAAATGATGCTTCAATATATTCATAAGTTTGTAAAATAGTAAAGTAAATTCCTAATAAAATTGTAATTAATAAACTTTGAGTTGTTTGGGAATAATTATTTTCTATTAAAGCATGATGTGCTCAAGTAACAGTAATTCCTGATGTAATTAAAATAATTGTATTAAGTAATGGAATTTGGAAAGGATTAAATGGAATAATACTTATTGGGGGTCATAAAGATCCAATTTCAATATTAGGTGATAAACTTCTATGGAAAAATGCTCAAAAAAATGATACAAAGAAAAAAATTTCTGATACAATAAATAAAATTATTCCTCATCGAAGACCTTTAGTAACTAAAATTGTATGTATACCTTGAAAAGTTCCTTCTCGACAAATATCTCGTCATCATTGATATATTGTTAAAAGTACAATAATATAACCTAAAATAAGTAAATTTATATTAAAATTGTGAAATCATTTTACTATACCAGTAACTAAAGTTATTACTCCAATTGCTCCGGTTAATGGTCAAGGTCTATAATCAACTAAATGATATGGATGATTATGATTAAGAGTCATTAATTAACTTCACTAGAATAAAGAGTTCTTAAAATAGAAATTACATATGATTGAATAATAGCTACAGCAGATTCTAAAGTTAATAGAAGAATTTGAATTATAATTAAAATAATTAATAAATAATTAGGTATATTAATACCAGTGTTACTAAGTAATGTTAATAATAAATGTCCAGCAATTATATTAGCTGTTAATCGAACTGCTAATGTACCTGGTCGAATAATATTACTAATTGTTTCAATTAAAACTATAAAAGGTATAAGAATTGTTGGGGTTCCTTGAGGAATTATATGAATAAATATATGTTGAGTATTATTAATTCATCCATAAATTATGAATGATAATCATAAAGTTAATGATAAAGATAATGAAATATTAAGATGACTAGTTCTGGTAAAAATATATGGAAATAATCCTAAAAAATTATTAAATAAAATAAAAAAGAAAAGTGAAATAAAAATAAATGTAGATCCATTAAATCTATTAGGTCCTAATAAAGTTTTAAATTCAGTATGAAGTTTATTAGTAATAAAATTTCATAAGATAAAATGTCGATTAGGGATAAATCAAAAAGAATATGGAATAAATAATAATCCGATAAAAGTACTAATTCAATTAAGAGATAAACTAAATAAATTATTAGAAGGATCAAAAATTGAGAATAAATTATTTATCATTTTCAAGAAAAATTATTTTTAGGCTTAATAAAATTTAAATTATTATTATTTATGTTAGTTTTATAGTTAAAAATAAAATAATTTATAATATTAAAAATAATAAAAATACATAAGAAAAAAAAAAAAGAGAAAATTCAATTAATTGGTATTATTTGAGGAATAAAAGAATATTACTAAAGTAATAATTTAAATTTGACATATTTATGTTATAAATTAACTAATTCTTTCATTAGAAGTAATTGCTAATTTACTATAAAATGGTTTAAGAGACCAGTACTTGCTTTCAGTCATCTAATGAATAATTATTTACTCAATTAATAAAATTTTTAATTGAAACACTTTCAATTACAATAGGTATAAAACTATGATTAGCTCCACAAATTTCAGAACATTGACCAAAAAAAATTCCTGGCCGATTAATAAAAAATCTTGTTTGATTTAGACGACCAGGATTTGCATCAACTTTAACTCCTAAAGATGGAACTGTTCAAGAATGAATAACATCTGTAGCTGTAATTAAAATACGAATTTGATTATTTATGGGTAAAACAATTCGATTATCTACATCTAATAAACGGAAATTAGAAATATCTTCAGTAGATTGAATTATATAAGAATCAAATTCAATATTATTAAAATCAGAATATTCATAACTTCAATATCATTGATGTCCAATTGATTTTAAGGTAATTAAAGGATTACTTAATTCATCAAGTAAATAAAGTAAACGTAAAGATGGAAAAGCAATAAAAATAAGAGTAATAGCTGGTAAAATTGTTCAAATTAATTCAATTATTTGACCTTCTAATAAAAATCGATTATTATATTTATTAAAAAATAAGTTAATTATTAAATGAGAAACTAGAATTGTAATTATAATTAAAATAATTAAAGTATGATCATGAAAAAAAATAATTTGTTCTATTAATGGGGAAGCTCTATTTTGATAATTTAAATTAGATCATGTTGCCATTTCTAAAAAAAGGATAATTCCTTTATAAATGGGGTTTAAATCCATTACATATAATCTGCCATATTAGAAGTTTCTTAAAATAGGTAATTCATTATAAGAATGTTCAGCTGGAGGTAAATTTTGATATCATTCAATAGAAGAAGATATATTTAGAGGAAATAAAATAATTCGTTGATTAATTATAGATTCTCAAATAATTAAAATAATTATAAGTATAGAAAATAAAGAAATATAAGAACCAAAAGATGAGATAATATTTCATGAAATAAATCTATCAGGATAATCTGAATATCGTCGAGGTATACCAGCTAATCCTAAAAAATGTTGAGGGAAAAATGTTAGATTAACTCCAATAAATATAGAAATAAATTGAATTTTTAATAAGTAAGGGTTTAATATTAATCCAGTAAAAAGAGGATATCAGTGAATAAATCCTCCTAAAATAGCGAAAACTGCTCCCATAGATAAAACATAATGGAAATGAGCTACTACATAATAAGTATCATGTAGAGTAATATCAATTGATGAATTAGCTAAAACTACTCCAGTTAATCCTCCTACTGTAAATAAAAAAATAAATCCTAATCTTCATAATATAGATGGACTATAATTAATTTGTGTTCCATGAAGAGTTGCTAATCAACTAAAAATTTTAATTCCTGTAGGTACAGCAATAATTATAGTAGCTGATGTAAAATAAGCTCGAGTATCAATATCTATTCCTACTGTAAATATATGATGAGCTCAAACAATAAATCCTAATAATCCAATTGCTATTATAGCATAAATTATACCTAAACAACCAAATGTTTCTTTTTTACCTCTTTCTTGAGAAATTATATGAGAAATTATTCCAAATCCTGGAAGAATTAAAATATAAACTTCAGGATGTCCAAAAAATCAAAATAAATGTTGATAAAGAATTGGATCTCCTCCACCAGCTGGATCAAAAAATGATGTATTTAAATTTCGATCAGTTAATAATATAGTAATAGCTCCAGCTAAAACAGGTAAAGATAATAATAATAATAAAGCTGTAATTCCTACTGATCATACAAATAAAGGTATTTGATCAAAAGATATATTATTAACTCGTATATTAATAATTGTAGTAATAAAATTAATTGCTCCTAAAATAGATGAAATACCGGCTAAATGTAAAGAAAAAATTGCTAAATCAACAGAAGTTCCTCCATGGGCAATATTAGAAGATAGAGGGGGATAAACTGTTCATCCTGTTCCTGCTCCATTTTCTACAATACTTCTTGAAATAAGAAGTATTAAAGATGGAGGTAATAATCAGAATCTTATATTATTTATTCGAGGAAAGGCTATATCTGGGGCTCCTAATATTAAAGGTACTAATCAATTACCAAATCCTCCAATTATAATAGGTATAACTATAAAAAAAATTATAATAAAAGCATGAGCTGTAACAATAGTGTTATAAATTTGATCATCTCCAATTAATGATCCTGGATTTCCAAGTTCAGTTCGAATTAATAAACTAAGGGAAGTTCCTACTATTCCAGCTCAAATTCCGAAAATAAAATATAAGGTTCCAATATCTTTATGATTTGTTGAAAAAAGTCATTTTCGCTAAATAAAATGGCTGAGTTTATAAGCGATAAATTGTAAATTTATTAACGAGAAATTTCTCTTTTATTAAGCTTTATAGTCTAAATAATGATATAAAATTGCAAATTTTATGGTGTATTTACATATACTAAGGCTTAAAGATATTTCTTTATAAATAATTTTGAAGATTATTAGTTTATAATTAACTTAAAACCTTAAAGAAAAAAAAAAGTTCTAATAATTATTCCTAATAAAGAAATAAAATTAAAAAAATGAATTAAAATTAAAAAATTATTTTTAATAAAAATTTTAAATCATTTTAATTTAAATGAAAAAAATATTAAAGAAGAATAAATAATTCGAATATAAACAAATAATAAAATTAAACTTGATATAACAAATACAAATGATACAATAAAAAAATTATTAGATATTAAATAATTAATAATTAATCACTTTGGAAAAAATCCTAAAAATGGGGGTAATCCTCCTAATGAAAAAAAATTAATTATAATTGTAAATTTAATTAAAAAATTTATATTAAAAAAAAATAATTGATTAATAAAAAATACATTAATAATATAAAATAAAAAACAAGTAATAAAAATAAAAGTTGAATAAAGAATAAAATAAATTAATCATAAATTTTCTCTAATTATTATAGCTGAAATTATTCAACCTAAATTATTAATTGAGGAAAAAGCTATTAATTTTCGTAAAGAAGTTTGATTAAAGCTTCTAATAGCCCCTACTATAACATTAAGAATTATAATAAAATATAAATAATTGAAATTTAAGTAATATGACAATAAAATTATGGGGGTAATTTTTTGTCAAGATATTAAAATAAAACAATTAAATCATGATAATCCTTCTATAATATTGGGGAATCAAAAATGAAAGGGAACAGAACCTATTTTTATAAGTATTGCAGAATTAATAATAATTGAAAAAAAATTATTAAAGTAAAAATTTTTTATAATAAATAGTCTTAATAAAATTGCAAATAAAAAATTAATTGATGCAATTGATTGAGTTAAAAAATATTTTAAAGAAGCTTCTGAATTTAATAAATTTTGGGGGGATGTAATAAGGGGAATAAAACTTAATAAATTAATTTCTAAACCAATTCAGCATCCTAGTCAAGAATTAGAGGAAATTGAAATTAAAGTTCTAAAAATTAAAGTAAATAAAAAAAATATTTTATTAGAATTTGATAAAAATAAAATAAAAAATAAGAATATTATTCTTAAGTGAAATTTATTCATATTATAAAATTATATTTTAGTGTAAGATGCACAATAATTTTTGAAGTTATTAGATATAGTTTAATTCTATAAAATATAATAAAGGTAAAAAATTACATAATTTATCCTATCAGAATAATCCTTTTATCAGGCACTTTATTTTTAAAAAAAAGGGATTTCCTTTATATTTGGGGTATGAACCCAAAAGCTTCTATTTAGCTTATTTTTAA